TCAAGGCGTAGCATTGGAACTGCTATGTAGGCTTTTGTTTACCGAGGGTTCGAATCCCTCTCTTTCCGTACCTTCAGCTAAACCACCAACGGTACTTATCACAATACAATGTCTCAAATCAACTAATAATGGATACCATTAGTCCAAGAGTTAGGCTTTCCTTTGATATAGATTCCATATTCCTAATTGTTGTGGTACATAAAATTAAACTACTGAAAAAAGGTCGACAAGGAATTCAAATATGGCAGCCAATCTCTTACTTCGACGAAAAGAGAAGAGAGCAAAATAGCCCTAATCTTTTTTTTGTTAGTTAGGTTTAAGTTTGACGGGAATAATATTCTACGACTAGCAATTCGTTTATTTTCAAACCGACCCATTTATTATCTATTATTTGATTGACTACTCCTTTATATTGGAACGGGTGAAGAGTCAAATATTTTGGCACTTCCTCATGAGGGGATGAATCAAGAGAATTTTTAATCAGAGTTTGGGATTTTTGTTCATCCTTCGCTGTAATAACATCTCGTGGTTTGCAGCGATAACTTGGTATATCTACTATACGACCATTAACTAAAACATGTCTATGGTTAACTAATTGGCGGGCTCCAGGAATAGTCGACGCCATACCCAATCGAAAAAGGATGTTATCCAAGCGCATTTCAAGTAATTGTAGCAAAACCTGACCTGTTGAACCTTTGGCTTTTCCCGCGATACGGACATATTTAAGTAATTGTCGTTCTGTAAGACCATAATGAAAACGCAATTTTTGTTTTTCTTCTAGACGAATACGATATTGAGATCTTTTACCGGAACGCGATTGGTTTCTAAGATCACTTCCGGTTCTAGGCCTTTTACTAGTTAGTCCCGGTAAAGCCCCCAGACGCCGTATTTTTTTGAAACGAGGACCTCGGTAACGTGACATAAAGACTCCTTATTTTATTTTAATTTTACAGAATAAACCTAAATTAAAACTGAACTATAAATGAAGTGAAATCAACTGAAGTATTCTACTACAAAGAATAATGAGATAAATTATATCAATATACGGACTCTTTTGTATGCTTATTGTATGTATATATAAAAAAAAAGGATCCTTTTTTTTTATATATTTTTACTGTAAATATATAACTCCTCCTATTTTTATTCATAGTTGGACGTTCTTACAAGATAATAGATCGGTGACCCTTAACCCTTAGAAAAGGGGAGGAAGCCTTTAATTTAATACTATTTTCCAGCATTCTTTAGATTTCACGGAGACATTAGCAATCACGTAAAAAAGCAACCAAATAGATAGAAGCCAGCTATCGGAATCGAACCGATGACCATCGCATTACAAATGCGATGCTCTAACCTCTGAGCTAAGCGGGCTCACACAATAGAAATTGGGCATGCATAGGAATTCAATAACCTACTGGGATCGTAGCTATTAACTATCCATCCTTAGCTATTCATAATTAATATGAGTCTAGAAAAGAATAGAAAGCGCATATTTCAAATAAATATTTAATATTTATAGATGATAACCATTAATTGACTATAGCGATATGTAATTTCTATTTATTTATCTTCAGTATCGGAATTAAACAGTCACATTTAAAATGATATTTTCATTTTTTATTATTATCTATTACTTTAACTATAGAAACTATATATTTTATATTATTATATTTGACTATATATCATATATATATATCTTTAGAAATAGATTTCTATTTTTTATTAATTATTATAAATTATTGAATCTAAATTCTTATATTTTTTTTATTGAATTACGAAGTGATTAGCTATAGTAATTAGATTACTAAGTAATAGTAATTCTTAATATTGATTTAATTAGGATTCATTTCCATTTCGTTTTTTGTTAAGGAAATCATCAAAATGAAAGAAAGAGACGCAATCCCGATCATAATGAGCCATTACCCCGCTTTCAGTCATAAATAAAAGCATAAACTAAGACAAAATCGACCGTTTGAGTATTCAAAATTTATCGGGGCAAATGGGCGGAAAAAAAGACTATATATGTGATATATATCCAGCTAGATTGAATTGTGGGTACAGAAATGATAAAATAATTTCTGATTGAACCAAATATAAGATATGGGTCTCCGAAAGAAATGACAGAAGATAGGCAAAAAATCAAATTCAAATTAGGAGTAAATGCTTTTAGATATAGGAATCCCTATCTAATCAATTAAAAGGTTACAGCATAGCATAAAATAAATGAAAAAAAAAAGGGAACGATATCACAATTAGATCCTAATCTAAAAACAAAAAGGAAAGGGGGATATGGCGAAATTGGTAGACGCTACGGACTTAATTAAATTGAGCCTTGGTATGGAAACCTACTAAGTGATAACTTTCAAATTCAGGGAAACCCTGGAATTAAAAATGGGCAATCCTGAGCCAAATCCTGTTTTAAGAAAACAAAACACAAGGGTTCCGAAAGAGAGAATAAAAAAGGATAGGTGCAGAGACTCAATGGAAGCTATTCTAACAAAGG